TGGATTAAATTATAAGAAATTTTTTAAGTCAAAAATGAATATTTGTGAACAATGTGGATATCATTTGAAAATGAGTAGTTCAGATAGAATCGAACTTTCGATTGATCCAGGTACTTGGGATCCTCTGGATGAAGACATGGTCTCTGTGGATCCCATTGAATTTCATTCGGAGGAGGAACCTTATAAAGATCGTATTGATTCTTATCAAAAAAAGACAGGATTAACTGAGGCTGTTCAAACAGGCAAAGGTCAACTAAATGGTATTCCCATAGCAATTGGGGTTATGGATTTTCAGTTTATGGGGGGTAGTATGGGATCTGTAGTAGGCGAGAAAATCACCCGTTTGATCGAGTATGCTACCAATAGATTTCTACCTCTTATTATAGTATGTGCTTCCGGAGGAGCCCGCATGCAAGAAGGGAGTTTGAGCTTGATGCAAATGGCTAAAATATCTTCCGCTTTATATGATTATCAATCAAATAAAAAGTTATTCTATGTATCAATCCTTACATCTCCTACTACTGGTGGGGTGACAGCGAGTTTTGGTATGTTGGGGGATATCATTATTGCCGAACCCAATGCCTACATTGCATTTGCGGGTAAAAGAGTAATTGAACAAACATTGAAAAAGACAGTACCTGAAGGTTCACAAGCGGCTGAATATTTATTCCATAAGGGCTTATTTGATCCAATCGTACCACGTAATCTTTTAAAAGGCGTTCTGAGTGAGTTATTTCAGCTCCACACTTTCTTTCCTTTGAATAAAAATTTAGCGCTTTAAGTTCAATTATTTTATTTGGGGCGAACAAGCAGTTAGTTTACCAGAATCAAAGTAAAAAGTAAAAATAAGAAGAATTGGGTTTTCTTTGGTGACACAAGATCTAATTATAGAAAAAAACAAAAGTTGCGGAAAATTCTTCTTTTTTTTAGATCTTTTTTTAACCCATATTCCTGATTAGTAATCAGAAAGCCTTTATCAACAAGATAAAAGAGTGAATGAATTCTTCCTTTCGCGAAATTAGGCAAGACAACTAAAACGAATTAAATGTTCCTTTCTAACGTATATATTATATATATTATATATAATATCAAATATAGATATAGATATAGAGTCTTGCATCTTTCTATATCTCCCAAGAATCTCCATTATTACTAATTATTACTAATAATTACTAATCCCTGTTGGATCGTATTCTAACGAATCTTTCGGGAATTTGTAAGAAACTCTTTCTTTTTATTTTATTAAATTAGAAGACAAGAATAAAATAATAAAAGAAGAATACTAAATAAATGGATTATCATACATATATTCCATGTAGAAAGTGAAATGAATAAGTCCGTTTATTTAGTTCTACATTCCTTGCACTTATTATATACTCACTTATAGTATAATTATATACGAATTATATAAATTATATATCAAATATAAGAATAACACAGGTACAAATATTAAATCGAGGTACCCATTCTATGACAACTCTCAACTTACCCTCTATTTTTGTGCCTTTAGTGGGCCTAGTATTTCCGGCAATTGCAATGGCTTCTTTATTTCTTCATGTTCAAAGAAACAAGATTTTTTAGATCCGTGGGACCAAATCTCATACATTTTTTTTTCCAAGACTTAGACTTGGATCATAACACGGATATCTATTTAATGGAATAGGGTATAAGATGTGGCTTTCTCCGAACATACGAACATAAGTTAAATTAAGGAGCTCTTATGCATGCGTAAACATGATTTATGGGTAATTTTATTATAGCAATTTTCAAATAGATCAGGATTGGCGGATGTCTGAAATGGAAAGTAAATCTATCTAAATATATGTAGATATCTATAGGGGATCATATGAAGGGGATGTTAGTATTTTAGATCTAACCAATTCGATGAATTACTACTAAAGGTTCACATCAGATAATGCTAGTTGATGAGAGTTACTTCGGAAACAAAACAAAAAGAGTAAAGTAAAATAAATTTGGGTTATTCTCCCAATTCCAATAAAATTCAACTGAATCTAGTATGAGTTGGCGATCAGAACATATATGGATAGAACTTATAACGGGGTCTCGAAAAACAAGTAATTTCTGCTGGGCCTTTATCCTTTGTTTAGGTTCATTAGGATTCTTATTGGTTGGAACTTCCAGTTATCTTGGTAGGAATTTGATATCTTTATTTCCGTCTCAGCAAATAATTTTTTTTCCACAAGGGATCGTGATGTCTTTCTATGGGATCGCAGGTTTCTTTATTAGCTCCTATTTGTGGTGCACAATTTCGTGGAATGTAGGTAGTGGTTATGATCGATTCGATAGAAAAGAAGGAATAGTGTGTATTTTTCGTTGGGGATTTCCTGGAAAAAACCGTCGCATCTTCCTTCGATTCCTTATGAAAGATATTCAGTCTATTAGAATAGAAGTTAAAGAGGGTATTTATGCCCGTCGTGTCCTTTATATGGACATCAGAGGCCGGGGAACCATCCCTTTGACTCGTACTGATGAGAATTTGACTCCACGAGAAATTGAACAAAAAGCTGCTGAATTAGCTTATTTCTTGCGTGTACCAATTGAAGTATTTTGAAATGAACTGAAAAGTCTTTCTCATCAGGAGGGAAAAAGTAAAAAAAAAATATTAAGAATTCTCTTTTTCTTTTTCGATAGCATAAAACAACTTAACTGAAGTTTCTTCAGAACGGTCATTCGAGACAAAGCAGACGTATATGTGATATGTGAACAGCCATAAAACGAAACGGTTTTTTTGTCTGCAAAAATGGTCTTTTATGCGTATTATGTAAATCCATTCAATTCAGTAACAAAACAAAGTAACAAATCGAAATAAATAATAGATTCATCTCATATATGAAAACATTTCGGACTAAAAAATAAAATTTTTATTTTAGGTCCAATTTTTTGAATTGAGTGGTTAGCCAGAGAAATTTGTTCGAAACATTTGATATTTTGATAGAAAGGGAGTTATTTCGTCTCGAAATACGAATAATATTCATTACTTCAAACGGCTCTTTCGGGCATTCATCAAAAGTAGGCAATTGCTTCGAATTTGACCAATCGAGATATCTGGAAATAAAACAATATTTTTATTATTTCTTCATTCGAAGCGGACTCTTATTCTATTTCTATATTCTTTCTAGATTCAAGGACTAACCAATGAATCACAAATAAAAACGGGGAATAGATTCATAGGCTCGATACCTTGTAATAGAACTCATGCTTGATAGAAATAGAAATATTAGATCACATAGAGTCGACGAATGAGGTAGGTTCATTAAGAATTCCCAGATGAAAAAAATGTCAAAAAAGAAAGCATTTACTCCCCTTCTATATCTTGCATCTATAGTATTTTTGCCCTGGTGGATCTCTCTCTTATTTAATAAAAGTCTGGAATCCTTAATTACTAATTGGTGGAATACTAGGCAATCCGAAACTTTTTTGAATGATATTCAAGAAAAGAGTATTCTAGAAAAATTCATCGAATTAGAGGAACTTTTCCTATTGGACGAAATGATAAAGGAATACCCAGAGACACATCTACAAAAGCTTAGTATAGGAATCCACAAAGAAACGATCCAATTGATCAAGATGCACAATGAGGATCGTATCCATACGATTTTACACTTCTCGACAAATATAACCTCTTTCGTTATTCTAAGTGGTTATTCTATTCTGGTTAATGAAGAACTTGGTATTCTTAACTCTTGGGTTCAGGAATTCTTATATAACTTAAGCGACACAATAAAAGCTTTTTCTATTCTTTTATTAACTGATTTATGTATCGGATTCCATTCGCCCCATGGTTGGGAACTAATGCTTGGCTCTGTCTACAAGGATTTTGGATTTGCTTATAACGATCAAATTATATCTGGTCTTGTTTCGACTTTTCCAGTCATTTTAGATACAATTTTAAAATATTGGATCTTCCGTTATTTAAATCGTGTATCTCCGTCACTTGTAGTAATTTATCATTCAATGAATGACTGAAAAATGATCCACTGATATTAATCCAATTATAATGTTTGTTACTTTGTACATAAGCAAAGCGTTCAAAATCGTACTTATTCTTTATATTTCTTTTCTCCAGAGGATTTCTCCTGTATTCCAGTAAACTTAGTTCAGTAAATAGCAGAATCGTGGATAGGGAACTATACTTAGACTAGTGACCTACCTAATTTATTGTAGAAATTTTCGGGCTCAATGATTGGACCATGCAAACTAGAAATACCTTTTCTTGTATAAAGGAACAGATTACTCGATCCATTTCCGTATCGCTCATGCTATATATAATCACTCGTACAAACATTTCAAATGCATATCCCATTTTTGCACAACAGGGTTATGAAAATCCACGAGAAGCGACTGGGCGTATTGTATGTGCCAATTGCCATTTGGCTAATAAGCCCGTGGAGATTGAGGTTCCACAAGCCGTACTTCCCGATACTGTATTTGAAGCAGTTGTTCGAATTCCTTATGATATGCAACTGAAACAAGTTCTTGCTAATGGTAAAAAGGGGGGTTTGAATGTAGGGGCTGTCCTTATTTTACCCGAGGGTTTTGAATTAGCCCCCCCCGATCGGATTTCTCCCGAGATGAAAGAAAAGATAGGCAATCTCTCTTTTCAGAGCTACCGACCCAACAAAAAAAATATTCTTGTGATAGGTCCTGTTCCTGGTCAGAAATATAGTGAAATCGCCTTTCCTATTCTTTCCCCGGACCCCGCTACTAAGAAAGAGGTTCACTTCTTAAAATATCCCATATATGTAGGCGGGAACAGGGGAAGGGGCCAAATTTATCCCGACGGGAGCAAGAGTAACAACACAGTTTATAATGCTACAGCAGCAGGTATAGTAAACAAAATTATACGAAAAGAAAAGGGGGGATACGAAATAACCATAGCGGATCCATCGGATGGACGTCAAGTGGTTGATATTATCCCTCCAGGACCAGAACTTCTTGTTTCAGAGGGTGAATCTATCAAACTTGATCAACCATTAACG